TTTATTAATTTATTCATAAGTAATTCGTTGAGATCGTGCACCTTTCTTTCCTATTTCTTATAATTATAAAAAAAAAAAAAAAAATAAGAATCATAATAATGTGCAGCTGGTTGGATCCAACCTATTCTTGAAATATACAACTCGCACACACTCCCTTTCCAAAAAAAATCAATACACCAAGCACTATACTTAGATTTATTAGATTTGTTGCTAAAATATCAGTATTAAACCCGAAACTTCCGGCGGATGGCCAATAGCCCAAGGAAACGAAAAAATCGGTTATATTTTTCATATACTCTCCTCTTTCTTATAGATAAGACTAACAAAGAACATAGTTCTTTTTGTATCACCTCACTCGCCTCGCCCTGATCGATTTCTTTTTATTAATTTATTTTTTATGGGAATAGATTAAATAATTTAGTAATTTATAATTTATTTAAAATTTCTTATTCTTTTAAGTTCTCCATAAAAAGATTAGGTCTCATACCAACACCAATTGCGAAATATTTCGTTTCTTTAAACATTTCGTTTCCTAGTAAAAAAAAAAAAAAGGTTTCTGTTGTACTAAGGGTGGAAATGGGAAGGAAGAAAGCGAACGGATCCGTAATAATTATAAAAGTGTTGATATAATTAGAAGAAGCAAACGGCAAGTCCGAGTTAATAAACCAAACTAAGAAAGAAACGTATAACGTACGTTTTCACATTTCTAATTTTAGGATTAAATTAAACAAAAGGATTTGCGAATAAAAGTGCTAATGCCACGACTAGTCCGTAAATTGTTAAAGCTTCCATAAAAGCTAGACTTAACAATAAAGTACCTCGTATTTTACCTTCCGCTTCTGGTTGTCTCGCAATACCCTCGACAGCTTGGCCCGCAGCAGTACCTTGGCCAACTCCAGGTCCAATGGAAGCAAGCCCTACGGCCAATCCAGCAGCAATAACGGAAGCGGCAGAAATCAGTGGATTCATAGTAAGTTCCTCGTACAAAAAAAAAATGGTTAATGATATTAATGATACAATATCAATATAGTTATAGTAATAATAAATACTATAGTATTATAGTATAGTAAAACTATAAATATAAATATATAAATAGATATTAATAATATATTAGAAAAGAAATAGGAATAAATAAAATTCTATAATTTATTCTATAATTTATATAGTCCATTTATCTAGTCCATAGGGATAATCCCTATATAACTAGTAACTAGTAAATATCTAATATCACATATACATTTGTTTCTTCCATAATGTAAACCGTTTGCATTTTATTTTTATATTGAATTGGATTTGAGAATCATTTTTCGAAATATATGTAAGGGCCAGACATTACATATATCTAGTTTTACTAGATACTAGACCCTCTAACCCATTTTTCCAATTCCGTAATATCGTCTATCTTCCCTCCTACGAGATTGGGTCGTTTATACATATGTATTTGTATCTATATATGTTTATGTATTATGTTGTCCAACCAAGTGCGTATTTGGATTTGGAACCATGCATGAATTCTATTAAGTTAAAAAAAGACTTTTTAAAAGCTAATCAATGATGACCCTCCATAGATTCACCTATATAAGCCGCGGCTAAAGTTGCAAAAATAAGAGCTTGAATACCGCTTGTAAATAAACCAAGAAACATAACGGGGATAGGGACTACTGAAGGTACTAAAGAAACAAGAACAACAACTACTAATTCATCAGCCAATATATTCCCGAAAAGTCGAAAACTAAGAGATAAAGGTTTTGTAAAATCTTCTAGGATGTTAATTGGTAAAAGTATTGGAGTTGGTTGGATGTATTTCCCAAAATACCCCAATCCTTTTTTGGTAAGACCCGCATAAAAATATGCCACTGACGTGGGTAAAGCTAAAGCAACAGTAGTATTTATATCATTCGTGGGCGCAGCTAACTCCCCATGAGGTAACTGTATAAGTTTCCAAGGTAAAAGAGCACCTGACCAGTTAGAAACAAAAATAAATAGGAACATAGTTCCAATAAAGGGAACCCAGGGGCCATATTCTTCTCCAATCTGAGTTTTACTCAAGTCTCGAATAAATTCAAGGACATATTCGAAGAAATTCTGACCGTCGGTCGGAATTGTTTGTGGATTCCGAACTGCTATGATGACTGAACCTAATAAGATAGCAATTACGACCCAAGAAGTGATAAGTACTTGGGCATGGATTTGTAAACCTCCTATTTGCCAATATAAATGTTGGCCTACTTCTACACCCGATATATTGTATAACCCATTGAGTGTTTTAATGGAACATGGTATAGCATTCATATTTTCCTCTGATATAAATCGAACTTAAAAATTGATTTTGATTGAACCATTTTATTTCTTTCTCAACTCACCAACATTAATCATTAATACAAATCGAATTTAGGATACTCAAAATCATATAACATAATCTAAATATCCCTATTTTGATCTTTATCTCTTTTTCTTTAATCTCTTTTTGAAGTTCAAGAAATAGTAACCGATCCAATAAATCTATCGAGTTCACAAACAATGAATTAATTTTATTATTCTTAATCATAATCAACGATTTCTTATATAGCTAGAATGACCCTCGCAAATTGCGAATACTAATTTATTAAGAATGAATCGAATTGAAGCTATAGCATCATCGTTGGCTGGAATTGAAATATCTGCGAGATCCGGATCACAATTTGTATCAATTAAACAAATAGTAGGAATCCCTAAAATGACACATTCTCGAAGAGCCGTATATTCTTCTTGCTGATCAACGATGATTACAATATCGGGTAACCCCGTCATATATTTGATCCCACCCAAATATGTTTGCAAGGTAGATAATTTTCTCTTCAACATTGCTGCATCTCTTTTGGAAAGACGGTTGAGTTTCCCCATTTTTTGTTCTACTATTAAGTCCCTGAACTTATGAAGTCTCGTTTCCGTAGTGGACCAGTTCGTTAACATACCACCAAGCCACTTTTTATTAACATAATGACACCGAGCCCCTATTGCAGCTGATGCTACTAAATCCGCTACTTTATTTTTAGTACCAACGATTAAAAAGGTTTTTCCACTACTTGCTGCATTAAAAACTAAATCGCAGGCTTCTGATAAAAAACGAGCAGTTCTCGTAAGATTTATAATATGAATACCTTTACGTTTTGCAGAGATGTAAGGAGCCATTCTAGGATTCCATTTTCTAGTACCATGACCAAAATGCACTCCCGCTTTCATCATTTCTCCTAAATCGATGTTCCAGTATCTTTTTGTCATTTTTTCCGCATTTCCCCACACTTCCTCTTTTTTTAACAAAGAGACAAGGTACTCTGAAATAAATAATTGTTCCGACGGAACCTTCTTTCTACCGTGGATTGACCGTTAATATACGGCCCAAACCATTAATTTCTTTTAATTACTTATTATTATTTTTTTGACTAAATTAATATTCATAATCGTACCAACCCAACCAGAAAATTAAAGTAAAAAGAATGAATCTCTTCTTAAAAATCATTAAATTGCGTAAATGGTTGTTGTGATGTCCCATGAAAATTGTTTGGAGCACAAGAACAAAAAAATTCTCTATGGTATAACAAAATATCTCTCATTTCCAACTTGAATAAATTTTTCCTTTTTATTTCCAAATAAACATTTTTGTCTTCCCTTGAATGGTGCACTAATTTTTTGAATCCAGTACCAACAGGAATAAGCCCCCCCAAAACAACGTTCTCTTTCAGTCCTTTCAACCAATCAATACGACCTCGTAAAGCGGCTTTTGCTAAAACTCGAGCGGTTTCTTGAAAACTCGCTTCGGATATGAAACTTTGAGTATTCAGGGATGCCCTCGTTATTCCCAATAAAATTGCCCGATAATTGATCGCTTCGTCTAAAGCACGTCCCGCTCGTTCCGCTCGCAACATTCCTATTAATTCTCCGGGTGAAAAAACATTAGACATTCCATCTTCTGAAACCAACACTTTTGATGTTATTTGACGTACAATGATCTCTATATGCCTGTTATGTATCTGTACCCCCTGAGATCGATAAACCTTTTGAATTTTATTAACCAAAGAGATACGGCTTTGGGCTATGGTTAGCTCAGCTCCAATCAAGAATCCCCAGGGGATTCCAAGAATTCTTGGTATACGTTCGTTCCAACTTTCAACTCTCTTTTCGAGGTTCATCGATATTGAATCAATTGAACGCACTTCTAAGACCTGTTCCACTTTTGGAAGACCCTGCGTTATGTCACCAGATCTTGATTTTTCATATATAAATGTAACTAGTGTCTTTCCTTCATAAAGGATTTCTCCATAATGACCATGAACTGTTGTTCCTGGGGTAGCCAAATAGGGCTTAGCCGATCTTATAACTAAGGCATCAACATGAACAATTAAAATTTGACCAGATTTTTTTATGTGTGGTCCGTATTTAAATAGACATGCATTTTCACAAATAAATTGCCCAAGGCAAATTATTATGGAGGTCTCTTCACCAGAATCATGATGGAGAAAACACCAATTTAAATGGAATGGATTCAAAATTATATTACTGCATGGATCGAGATTATAAATTCTCCTATTTTCATCCATTAAACAATATTTAAGTACTTTAAAAGTCTGTTTAAAATTGTCAAGTAGCAAATATTTCTTTAACGATATATGATTATGAGTTAATAAATGGTAAGATGAATAAAAATTCGCTATTTTAGGTACAATAGTACCTAAGGGACCTAACAAATACCTAATTGGGATTAGGGGATCCAATTCTTTTATCGCATTGTTATATTTCGAACCGTTGAATGGACTAATTCGAAAACAGTTGGATGATGACAAAATTATCAAAGATTGGCATTCCTTATTTCGATTCAAGAACGTACCAATAGTTCCTTGCTGTTGGGTAACTAATTGAAACTTCGCCTTGGAATGAAAGGGATTGATATTGGCGCGATTTAATCTCTTATTGGGAATCAATCTCGAATCTGTTATATTATATCTATATCTTTTTCCACTATATGAAAGAGTGGACTTGACTTTGACTAACTCAATTCTTATGAAATCACGAATTAGATCATTTGCCCTTACCTCAACAAACGACGCATAAACCTCTTCTTTGGAACCGTTTTGTTTTTGGTCCCAATTTAATACTAAGCAAGTCCGAACTAATTGAATACTTGTGTTATAAATTTCTTGAATTGACTTGCCATATTCCGAAAGAATATAATTGACAACTTGAAGTCGGACATCATCCTTTTCCTGCAAGAGATCCGGAGGAAAAAGTGTTGCTAAATTTATCCCATCGGCTATTTCATATGTGACTACGGGCCGAACCGAAACAAAATATTTTTTCTTGGTAGGTGTGATCCGCTGGACATAGATCCAATCTTTCAATTTTTTTGATTCCTTAGAATTTTTTTTTTTTTTCATTACGGGCGGTATCAAAATGCCGCAGTGCCTGGAGATCTTATCTGTCTCTCCAGGAAAATGAATATCTCCATAAAAAATTCTCAGTTCAATACTTTTTTTTTTTCTCTCCACTCGAACTAATCCGCCTACTCGACTTCTTTTATTTAAAGCAAGTTGTGTATCTACTCTAATGATACTATTGTTCCGGACCATAATGGACGAGGATCCAGGTAAAATATGTATTTCTTCGGGAATGAAAAAAAACCGATCTACTTTCATTTGGTATTTAAGACTCAATTCTTTTGTTCCTCGGTACTCAATCAAATCCTCTTTTTTGACGATTGAATCTACCTCCACAGCCCCATATTTAGTAATTCCTGAACTGCTTCTTCTATATCGTGGATCATCAAAATAAGCAAAAATACTATTTCTACGTAAAATACCATTTATGGGTATTTCGATCGAAATACCAAAACCAGATATTAGTTCTTTTTGACGTTCTTGATCATATTTTAATGGTATGATAAATCTATTTCTTCGTCTTTTTGCTAATAAATATGAATTCTCTTGAAGAATAGACGGATATATAAAATTACACTTACCATTGGATATAATTCGATCAGATATTGAATAATCAATGATTTCCATATCTTTTTTACTAGAAGTATCCAACAATTTATGTCTTACTCGATCATTAGTCATTGAGAGGTCAGAGATATATTTGTCTTCGACAGAAAAAGAATAAGCATTCATTTGATCTTGATCCTTGTGGATCGAAAAAGATACTATACTAGATCTTCGCGGGCCTCCTGCTAATATCCATAAATGACTTGTTTTTGGTAATAGATGAACATTACCATATGTATATTCGGGTGCATGGTAGACATCGGTACTCCAGTGCATTTCTCCCTCTGATTCAGAGTAAATATGTTTTCGGACCTTCTCTTTAAAATGAAAAGTGGACGTTCCCGCACGAATCTCAGCGATCACTTGTTCTGATTCTACATATTGATTATTTTGAACTAAAATCAAACTCTTTGGCGGAATATTCACATTATGGATAACACCCCGACTCTCAATAATTACATATAGATCTATAGAACATAAAAAAGCAGGATGCCCATGACGGGTACGTGTGGGATGAACAAAATCTTCATTAAATTTTATTTTTCCGTTAGAAGGAGCTCGTACATGTTCGGCAGTACCACCTGTGAATACTCCACCGGTATGAAAAGTTCTTAATGTTAGTTGAGTCCCCGGTTCCCCAATTGATTGACCCGCAATAATACCTACAGCTTCTCCCAATTCGGCTAGGTCACCATGAGTAGTACTCCGACCATAACATAATTGGCAGATCCAAGATGTGCTTCTGCAAGTAAAGGGGGTTCGAATATATATTGATCGTGCTCGAAAGGTTATGAATCGATTGATAAGCCCAATCCCAATATCTTGATTCCTAGCGGCGATGCATCGTAGACCTATATATATATCGTCTGCTAATACACGACCAATTAGTGTTTGGACAAAAACTCTTTCTGTCATCTCATTTCGAGGACTTACGGAAATACCTTGGATAGTACCACAATCTATTCTACGTACAATAATGTGTTGAACCACTTCAACAAGTCTACGCGTGAGATATCCAGCATCTGATGTACGTACAGCAGTATCCACGACTCCCTTGCGGGCTCCGTAGCAGGAAATTATATATTCTGTCAAAGAGAGTCCTTCACGCAAATTGCTTTGAATAGGTAAATCAATCATTTGTCCTTGGGGATCTGACATTAATCCTCTCATACCTACTAATTGGTGTACTTGAGATGCATTTCCTCTAGCTCCCGAAAAGGACATTAGATGGACTGGATTAGAAGAATCAGTCATCCGAAAATTGGGATTCATTTCTTGTCTCAAATATTCGCTTGTAGCATACCATATCTCAATAGATTGACGTAATTTTTCTACTGCATGAACATTCCCATAATGATGATGTTTCTCCAAAATAAAACTTTGTTGTTCAGCGTCTCGGACTAACCATCCCTTAGATGGTATTGTTAAAAGATCATCTATTCCTAATGAAATAGATGTAGCAGTGGCTTGCTGGAAACCCAAA